AAAAATGGATCAAAATAACTGGGAATATTATGTGATTAGTTAGTATTCACAAAATATTAGTTGGTATTCAAACTATTCGATTCAAGTAGACAAAGAGATGGTTGAATCAAAATAATTTTGTTTAAAGTTCTATTTTTTCAGAGGGAAATATGGATGTGCTATCATGTTCCATCAACGCACTAAAAGGGTTATACGATATATCTGGTGTGGAAGTAGGCCAACATTTCTATTGGCAAATAGGGGGTTTCCAAGTCCATGGCCAAGTACTTATTACTTCTTGGGTTGTAATTGCTATCTTATTAGGTTCAGCTACTATAGCTGTTCGGAACCCACAAACTATTCCAACCGGTGGTCAGAATTTCTTCGAATATGTTCTTGAATTCATTCGAGATGTGAGTAAAACCCAAATTGGAGAAGAATACGGCCCTTGGGTTCCTTTTATTGGAACTATGTTTCTATTTATTTTTGTTTCTAATTGGTCAGGAGCTCTTTTACCTTGGAAAATAATAGAATTACCTCATGGAGAGTTAGCCGCACCGACGAATGATATAAATACTACTGTTGCTTTGGCTTTACTCACGTCAGTAGCCTATTTCTATGCAGGTCTTAGCAAAAGGGGATTAAGTTATTTCGGAAAATATATTCAACCAACCCCAATCCTTTTACCCATTAACATCTTAGAAGATTTCACAAAACCCTTATCGCTTAGTTTTCGACTTTTTGGGAATATCTTAGCGGATGAATTAGTAGTTGTTGTTCTTGTTTCTTTAGTACCTTCAGTGGTTCCTATCCCTGTCATGTTCCTTGGATTATTTACAAGTGGTATTCAAGCTCTTATTTTTGCAACTTTAGCCGCAGCTTATATAGGTGAATCCATGGAAGGCCATCATTGAACTACTCTTTTTTTTAGCTTAACGTAAAGCAATGGGTGGGTCAAGATGATTTACTTAAGAAAGAGAAATATATCAAATAAAAAAAATAAAAATTTCGATATTAGAGAGTTGTAAAAAAAAAAAAGGAAAGAGATCTAAAAGATCTTTTTCCTAAAATTATCCTTTCGCCCCACTTAATATCCTATCTTTCCTCAACGAATATTCACTTTCAATTATATTGATCAGCAAATCTTCTTAATTCAAATTCTAATTTTGAATAAGATATATGTTTACGATGTGTGATTAACTAAAAAACAGGAAAAACGATTCAACTTTACATTTTATTCACCAATTGACCAAAAGAAACTATTTTAAAATAATAAATTGCATGAACTTAGATCAATCAACTAACAACTAATAATATTTCTATGCAATAACCTCCCCTCCCTAATTTATTTTTTCTCATTTAGATTTTATTAGGTTGGAATAATGATAAAGAAAACGGAAGGGAGAAAATAATTTCTAAAAAACGGGATTCCTAAAAAAAGGAAATGGATTTATTATCGAATCCGATTGAATCTAATGGTTTCCATTATGGAAGAAAGACATGTATATGTGATATTAGATATTGACTAGTTATATTATATATGAACTAAAAATCTATTTCATTTGCCTACTACTGTGTGTGGGTTCCAATAGAAGTCCTTTCATATCGTTGTGGCTGAGAATTGGCTGAATAACCAGATGAAATCAAGAAAAGATGGAAGAATTGAAATAACAATTCGGAACCAAGAAATGGAAAGACGAAAGTTCTATGGATTCACAAAAACTATGTGGATAGAAATAAAAAAAGAGATATCGAAATAGTTCTGATGATTGAATAATATTATTATTGCAATTCGAAGTTTTTAGCTACTTCTACTGAATGAATCCTATCGATGAAATAATTAAGTCCTAATAAATTGGTTGATTGTATCATTAACCATTTCTTTTTGTTGGTACGAGGAACTTATCATGAATCCACTGATTTCTGCTGCTTCCGTTATTGCTGCTGGATTGGCCGTAGGGCTTGCTTCTATTGGACCTGGAGTTGGTCAAGGGACTGCTGCGGGTCAAGCTGTAGAGGGTATCGCGCGACAACCCGAAGCTGAGGGAAAAATACGAGGTACTCTATTGCTTAGTCTAGCTTTTATGGAAGCTTTAACGATTTATGGATTGGTTGTAGCATTAGCACTTTTATTTGCGAATCCTTTTGTTTAATTCTTTAATCTTACAAACAGGAAAAATACCTATTTTCTTGCCTTGGACTTGTCGTTTGCTTTTTCAAATTAGATCAAGATTTCACTCCTACAATTCCTTATTCGTTGAGAAAATCACTTACGGGAAGGGCTGATTTGCGGATGAGGAATTAGCATACCGACTCACTTTCATCCTTCCCGTTCGTAGTCCAAGTAAAAACTCTTTTTATGAGGTGTTGCAATAATTAAGGGGTAGTTCATACTTTATAACTCGAATATTTTTTGACTCGATTTCAAAAAAAAAAAAAGAATAAATAAAAAAGAGGGACAAAGTAATAGAAAAATAACTCTGATCGATTTTTTAGTCTATCTAGAAGAGGAGATTATATG